AATGAAATGCCTGAAAAAGGGTTATTTTGATAGAATAAACCATGTAAATTTTAATTTACTTTCATTAAAATTATAATTAATAGAATTAAACTACCACTAAAAATTTCAAAAATTTTTGTACATCTTATACTAAATTATAAAAAGATAAGCTAAACAAAGCTTTTAGGTTCATACCCTAACCATGAATAATAATTCTCTTTTTAATAAACAAAAATTTTAAATTATTATTTTTTAATCTACTAATATTAAGAACATTAATTTCAATTTCAGCATCCTCTTGATTAGGGATATGGATAGGACTGGAAATAAACCTTTTAGCAATTATTCCCCTAATATACACTAAAAGAAATGTTTCCTCTTCAGAGGCATCAGTCAAGTACTTTATTGTTCAAACAATTGCTTCATCAATTATTATCATTAATATTATTATAATTATAATTAATTATAATATCCAAAGAAATATAAATTTTCAAAGTTTAAATTTTATTATAATAAACTCTGCATTTTTAATCAAAATTGGAATAGCCCCCTTCCATTTCTGATTTCCCGAAATTATTCATGGTTTATCATGATTAAATTCTCTTTTAATTTTAACTTGGCAAAAAATTGCACCAATAATTCTATTTATATTTAATTCAACAAATAGAACATTCCTAATTTTTATTATTATTGTATCAGCAATTTTAAGAAGAGTGTCAAGATTAAATTTAGTAAATTTAAAAAAAATTCTTGCTTTCTCCTCAATTAACCACATAAGATGAATAATAAGAATAATAATTTTTAGAAAAACCATTTGGATAATCTATTTTTTTATTTATTCATTTTCAACTATTATTTTAATCTCATTCCTTAATAAATTAAAGATTATATTTATTAATCAATTATCAATTTTAAACAATAAAAAAGAAATAATTATATTCTTCATATTAAGATTTGTGTCATTTATAGGATTGCCCCCAACAATCGGATTTATCTCCAAATGATTAACTATTCAAGTTTTAATTTGAGAAAAATGATTATTTTTAACTGTTATTCTTATAATTTTAACTACTTTTATAATTTACATTTACCTTCAATTAATAATTTATTCAATTTTATTAAACTCAAATAAAAGAAATTTTATAGAAAAAAAAAAAATCTTTTTTTCTAGAATCAGAATTTTAAATTTTATTAATATTTTTGGTTTAATTTTATTAACTTATTTTTTCAATACCTAAACAAAAATTTAAATTAATTTTGAGATTAATCTGATTAATTTGGAAATTTCTGATTAATTTGGAAATTTCTGATTAATTTGGAAATTTCTGATTAATTTGGAAATTTCTGATTAATTTGGAAATTTCTGATTAATTTGGAAATTTCTGATTAATTTGGAAATTTCTGATTAATTTGGAAAGGATTTAAGTTAAACAAACTAATAACCTTCAAAGTTGTCAATAAACTTCCCATTTAAGCCTTAGAATAAAATTTATTCACCTTTAAATTTGCAATTTAAAATCAAGTTTATGAATATAAGACTTAACCTACCTCAAGTTTCTAATTATTTAAAAACTTTTATTTTAGTGAAAGAAAAATCTTTCGTTAATAAATTTACAATTTATCGCCTAACTCAGCCATTTCACTAATTTAGTATTACTTAATAAATGATTATTTTCTACAAATCATAAAGATATTGGAACCTTATATTTTATTTTTGGTGCATGGTCAGGATCTTTAGGATTAGCCCTAAGCTTATTAATTCGAGCTGAACTAGGAACTCCGGGGACCCTAATTGGAAATGATCAAATTTATAATGTTATTGTTACAGCTCATGCCTTTATTATAATTTTTTTTATAGTTATACCAATCATAATTGGAGGTTTCGGAAACTGATTAGTTCCTCTTATACTAGGAGCCCCTGATATAGCTTTCCCACGAATAAACAATATAAGTTTTTGGTTTCTTCCCCCTTCACTTATATTTCTCTTAATAAGAAGAATAGTAGAAAGAGGGGCAGGAACAGGATGAACTGTTTACCCACCTTTATCAGCTAACATTGCCCATAGAGGTCCTTCTGTAGACTTAGCTATTTTTAGGCTTCATATAGCAGGTATTTCTTCAATTCTAGGTGCTGTAAACTTTATTTCAACTATCATAAATATAAAACCGCCTAGAATAAAGTTTGATCAAATACCTTTATTTGTTTGATCAGTAGGAATTACAGCTCTTCTTCTCCTTTTATCTCTTCCTGTTCTAGCAGGAGCTATCACTATACTACTTTCTGACCGAAATCTTAATACCTCCTTCTTTGACCCTATAGGGGGAGGGGACCCAATTCTTTATCAACATTTATTCTGATTCTTTGGCCATCCTGAAGTTTACATTTTAATCCTACCAGGATTTGGCCTAATTTCTCATATTGTTTCTCAAGAAAGAGGAAAAAAAGAAACCTTTGGCTGTATCGGTATAATCTATGCAATACTAGCAATTGGACTTTTAGGTTTTGTCGTTTGAGCCCACCATATATTTACTGTAGGTATAGATGTTGATACTCGTGCTTACTTTACATCTACAACAATAATCATTGCTGTTCCTACAGGAATTAAAATTTTTAGTTGACTAGCAACTCTCCATGGATCAAAAATTAGGTGAACTCCTCAAATACTTTGAGCAACAGGGTTTATTTTTTTATTCACAGTAGGAGGATTAACTGGAGTAATTTTAGCAAATTCTTCTATTGATATTATTCTCCACGACACTTACTATGTTGTTGCCCATTTTCATTATGTTTTATCAATAGGAGCAGTCTTTGCCATTATAAGAGGTTTAATTCATTGATTCCCCCTAGTTACAGGGGTAACTCTAAACCAAACTCACCTAAAAATTCAATTTTTCTCAATATTCATTGGAGTAAATTTAACATTTTTCCCTCAACACTTTTTAGGGTTAAGAGGGATACCTCGACGATACTCAGATTACCCTGATTTATTTATATCTTGAAATGTAGTTTCCTCAGTGGGTTCATTGATCACTACAATAAGAGTAATTTTTTTTATTTTCATCATTTGAGAAAGATTTGCTTCCCTAAATAAATCAATCTATTCAATTCAACTTCCTTCTTCAATTGAATGACTCCAAAAAACCCCTCCTATAGAACACAGATACCCTGAACTTCCTATAATTAAACTTTAATCTAATATGGCAGATTAGTGCAATGAATTTAAGATTCATATATAAAAATATATTTTTTATTAGAAAAATGATAAGATGATTAGATATAAATTGTCAAAATAGATCTACCCCATTAATAGAACAACTTTCATTTTTTCATAATAATACAATAATAATTTTAATTATTATTACAATAATTGTAGCTTACATAATAATTTCTATTGGGTTTAATACTAAAACAAATCGATTTTTACTAGAAAACCAACAAATTGAATTAATTTGAACAATTGCCCCTGCCCTTACACTTTTACTTATTGCCCTCCCTTCACTTAAAATTCTTTACATACTAGAAGAAACTCTAAAGCCTAATTTATCTATTAAATCTATTGGTCATCAATGGTTCTGATCTTATGAATATTCAGATTTCAAAAATATTGAATTTGATTCCTACCTTGCTAATCCAGAAAACTCTTCAAATGAATTTAATTTTCGTCTTTTAGATGTTGATAATCGATTAACTCTACCGTATCTGTCCCAAATTCGGATAGTAGTAACATCTACTGACGTTATTCACTCCTGAACAATTCCATCAATAGGATTAAAAGTTGATGCAACACCTGGTCGCTTAAACCAAATTATTTTTTTCTTAAACCGATCAGGATTATTTTTTGGTCAATGCTCAGAAATTTGTGGAACTAATCATAGATTTATACCAATTGTTATCGAAAGAATTTCCCCTAATAGATTTATTAAATGATTAAAAAATAAAATCTAAATTTTTCATTAGATGGCTGAAAGTAAGTACTGGTCTCTTAAACCATAAAATAGTAGAGTAACTCCTACTTCTAATGAAAAATTTAGTTAAATTATAACATTAGTTTGTCAGACTAAAATTATTTTATTAAATAATTTTTAATTCCACAAATAGCCCCTTTAAGCTGATTAAATTTATTTATCTTTTTTATTTCTGTATTCTTAATTTTTAATTCACTAAATTACTTTTACTTTAATAAACCATCCCTTTCTAATAATAAAAAAATATTTAACAAAGTAAAAACAAATTGAAAATGATAAGAAATCTTTTCTCTTCATTTGACCCTTCTTCAAGAATAGGATTATCATTAAATTGAATAAGAACAATTTTAAGAATCCTAATTTTACCAACTATTTACTGACTAATCCCTTCACGTTTCTCAATATTATGAAATAAAATTCTATTAACTTTAAATAAGGAATTTAAAATTTTACTAAATATAAAAAGAAATAAAGGATCTACATTAATTTTTATTTCATTATTTACAATTATCTTAATTAATAATTTGACTAGACTATTCCCATATGTTTTTTCTTCTACTAGACATATAACATTCAATTTATCCCTTGCTCTTCCTATATGATTAAGATTCATACTATTTGGATGAATAAATAATTATATTCATATATTTGCTCACCTAGTACCCCAAGGAACTCCCCCAGCTCTTATACCTTTCATAGTAATTATTGAAACAACTAGAAATATTATTCGTCCTTTAACTCTAGCTATTCGTTTAACTGCTAATATTATAGCAGGCCACCTATTATTAACCTTACTAGGAAACTCAGGAAGAAAAATTTCATTATTAATTCTAAGAATTTTAATTATTTCCCAACTAATATTATTCGTTTTAGAATCAGCTGTTGCTATAATTCAAGCATATGTATTTTCTATTTTAAGAACATTATACTCAAGAGAAGTTAACTAATGAAAAATAATCACTCATTTCACTTAGTTGATGTTAGCCCATGACCTCTTCTAGGAGCATTTAGATCATTTTCCTTATTAATAGGAATAACCAAATGATTCCACCTTTATGATCATAGATTATTAGTTATAAGAATAACCTCAACATTAATAATTATATTTCAATGATGACGAGATATCACCCGAGAAAGATCATTCTTAGGCCTTCATTCATCATTTGTATCTAAAGGTTTACGGTGAGGAATAATCTTATTTATTACCTCTGAAGTTTTTTTCTTCTTATCATTTTTCTGAAGATTCTTTCATAGAAGTTTAGCCCCTTCAATTGAATTAGGAATAATTTGACCTCCTAATAATATTGAAACTTTTAACCCTACTCAAATCCCACTTCTAAACACACTAATTCTTGTTAGATCAGGAATTACAATCACCTGATCCCACCATAGAATTATAGAAAATAATTATAGTCAAGCTATAATTAGACTAGCTTTAACTATTGTTCTAGGAATCTACTTTTCTATGCTTCAAGCCTATGAATACTTTAATTCAAGATTCACTATAGCAGACTCAGTTTATGGTTCTACATTTTTTATAGCAACAGGATTTCATGGACTTCACGTTCTTATTGGAACAATCTTTTTAGCTACCTGTTTTGCCCGACTAAACAGAATTCATTTTTCTAAAATTAACCACTTCGGATTTGAGGCTGCGGCTTGATACTGACATTTTGTTGATGTTGTATGACTATTCCTGTACCTTTCTATTTACTGATGAGGAAGATAGATTATTTATATAGTATAACCAAATTATTTTTAACTTCCAATTAAAAGATCTTTTTAAAGTATAAATAATTACATCTATAAGATTAATAATATTAATAATTTTTTTAATCATAATTATTTTAGTAATCATCGTAAACATTTTTTCCAAAAAATCTATTATTGATCGAGAAAAATCATCCCCTTTTGAATGTGGGTTTGATCCAAAATCCTTTTCACGAACTCCTTTCTCTCTTCAATTTTTCCTAATTGCTATAATTTTCCTAATTTTTGATATTGAAATTTCACTAATTATCCCTATAGTTATTCTTTTAAAAATATCAACATTAGTAAACTTTAGGCTTCTGATTATATTTTTCTTAATAATTTTAATTTTAGGTTTAATTCATGAATGAAATCAAGGATCTCTTTCATGAGCTAAATAACAATTTAGGATAATAATTTAAATTAAAATATTTAATTTGCATTTAAAAAATATTGTAAAATTTATCTTTAATAAGAATCAAAATTTTGAACCTAGTTTCGACCTAGACCTTTGATGACTCCCATCCTTATTTTAATTGAAACCAAATAGAGGTATATTACTGTTAATAATAAAATTGAGTTTACTCCAATTAAAGAAATATATTATTTAAGAAAAAGCTTCTAACTTTGCTCTTTAGCAGTGTAATTCTGTTAATATTTCTTAGTATAATAAAACATATTTATATAGTTTAAAAAAAAACATTACATTTTCATTGTAAAATTATAATTAATATTATAAATATTTTAAAGTTTGAAACTTCTTTGATATCTTCAATATCACGCTCTAAATATAAGCTATTAAAATATTAAATTAAATTATTTGAATATATAAAACCCAACCTAAAAAAATAAATATATAAATCTTAATATTTCTAATTAAAAAAGATTGAAAATTAAGAGATAATCTTTTAAAATTAATATAAATATTTTGCCTTCCTATAAATTCTAATCAACCCTGATCAATAAATTTTTTATACTTTAAACCTAAATTTAAAAAATAAAAATTTAAACCTAAAGTAGAAATAATTGGTAAATTTCATATTCTAGCAACAAATAAATAAAAATATAAATTTTTATTTATAAAAATAAAAATATAATTAAAAAAAATAGAAATAAAATTTCCTATTATTACACCTATAAAAACAACAATCAATACTATTAATTTTATAAAAAAAGGAATACAAATAAAATACATAGAATCAAAAATTATCCAATTTATTATTCTACCCCCAAAAATTACAAATAAAATTAAACCTATTATTCCTTTAAGTATAACTTTTCCTTCTATAATATTTATATAAACTATTAAATTATTTTTACTTATCAAAACAAATTTTGTTAATCGATAAGAATACCTGACTGTTAACCCAATAGAAAAATAAAAAATAAAATAAACAAATATATTTAAATAAGTTATAGACATAAATTCTAAAATTAAATCCTTAGAATAAAAGCCTGTTAAAAAAGGTAGCCCACATAAAGAAAGATTAGAAATATTCAAAAATAAACAAGTTAAAGGTATTTGAGTTCTTAAACCTCCTATAAAACGAATATCCTGGCATCCTCCTAAATTGTGAATAATTATTCCTATACACATAAAAAGTAAAGCCTTAAATAAAGCATGTATCAACAAATGATAATAAGATAAAATATAATCCCCTAAAGCTAAAACTCTAATTATTAATCCAAGCTGACTTAAAGTTGAAAGAGCAACAATTTTTTTTAAATCATACTCAAAATTTGCCCCTAAACCTGCTATAAATATTGTTAATAAGGAAATAAATAATAAAAATATTAACATATAGTAATTTATTGAAAAATTAAAACGAATAAGCAAATAAACTCCAGCAGTTACCAAAGTTGAAGAATGAACAAGAGATGAAACAGGAGTAGGGGCTGCTATTGCAGCAGGAAGTCAAGAAGAAAAAGGAATTTGAGCTCTTTTAGTTATTCCAGCTAAAATTACAAATATTATAATTAAATTTATAAAATAATCATTTGACTTAAAATCTAAATAATAAATAAAATTTCATCTACCATAATTTATTATCCAAGCAATTCTTATTAATAAGGCCACATCCCCAATTCGATTAGATAAAGCTGTTAACATACCTGCATTAAAAGATTTTACATTCTGATAATAAATTACTAAACAATAAGAAATTAAACCAAGTCCATCCCAACCTAACAAAATTCTAATTAAATTAGGACTAATAATTAAAAATATTATTGAAATAACAAATAAAACTACTAAAATAATAAATCGTCTTAAATTTAAATCCCCATGTATATACTCATATCTATAGTAAATTACTATAGAAGAAATTAATAAAACAAAACTTATAAATAAAAGAGATATTCAATCTAGCAAAATAGATAAACAAACAATAGAAGAATTTAAATTTAATACTTCATACTCAATTATTAAACAAAAATCATTTAAATAAAAAATTCTTCTAAGACTAAAAAAAATTATTATAAATATAAAAATATAACTCCATCATAAAATTATTTAAAGTAAAATCTACAACTTTGACTCCACAAATCAATATTTTTATTAAACTATTTAAATTACTAATTTAAACCATATAATCCCCTACAAAAACTAATAAATTTAAAGGCAATCAGTGAAGCAACAATGTTAAATATTCACGAATAGACCCAGAATAAAAATAATATGTTATTCTTCTAGACTTACCATGTTGACTAAAAGAATATAAATACAAACTATAAGAAGCTCTAAAAAAAGAAACTAATATAATAACAACAACTAAATTTATTCTTCAACTAATTATTCTATTAATAATTATGATTTCACCTAATAAATTTAGAGAAGGGGGAGCAGCTATATTTGAAGAACAGAAAAGAAACCACCAGAAAGTTATATTAGGTATATAATTAATTAACCCCTTTCTCAAAAATAATCTTCGTGTTCCTAAACGCTCAAAAGATATATTAGAAAGACAAAAAAGACCTGATGAACAAAGACCATGAGCTAGCATTATAATAAAAGCTCCAGTTACCCCCCATAAACTAAAAGAAAAAATTCCAGCTAATACTAAACCTATATGAGAAACAGAAGAATAGGCAATTAACGCCTTTATATCTCTTTGAACTAAACATATAAAAGATACAATTAATCTACCAACAAGACTAAGAGAAATAAAAATTACTCTTAAGTCATTAATAATATAAATAAATACCTTTATTAAACGAATCAAACCATAACCCCCTAACTTTAACATAATCCCTGCTAAAATTATAGAACCTGAGACAGGAGCTTCTACGTGAGCTTTAGGTAACCATAAATGAACAAAATATATAGGAATTTTTACTATAAAAATTATTGTTAAACAAAAAAATAAAAAATAAGAGTCTAAACTTATTAATTTAAAAAAATCTAAAGAATTAAATTTTCTATAAAGATAAAAAATAGAAACCATTATTGGAAGAGAAGTAAACAATATATAAAAAAATATATAAACTCCTGCTTGAATTCGTTCAGGTTGATACCCTCATCCTAAAATTAAAATTAAAGTTGGAATAACTCTTACTTCAAAAAAAATATAAAAAACTAATAAATTTAATGACCTAAAAACTATAAATAATCTAATTATTAATAATAATAATATTAAAATAAACAAACTTCTAAAAAAATTTAATGTAATAATTTTTTCTCTAGCTATAATTATTAAACCAATAATCCATATTGTTAACAAAATAAAAAAATAAGAAATATAATCACAACCTAAAAATATTGAAATTAACTGAAATCTCTTAGAAAAAGAAAATGTTAAAATAAAAATAAAAAACATTAAAAAAAATAAAAAAGCAACTACTCACTCTATCTTTTTTTTTAATCTTAAAGGAATCAAAAAAATTATAAAAAATAAAAATTTTATCATAAAATATTAAAAGACTGAAAATAATCATTACCATAAGACCGAATTAAAGAAACTAAAATAGCTAAACCTAAGGTACCTTCACAAACTCTTATAGTTAAAAAAATTATACTAAAATAATACTCGTAATTTATATAAATTATCATAACATACAAACCAAAGTAAATATAAATTACTAAAAATTCTAAGCTTATTAATATTAAAAGTAAATGCTTAGCATTTAAAGTTAAAACAATTAGTCTTACTAAACTTATTAAAAAAAATAGATTATTCATAATAAGTTTTAATAGTTTAAAATAAAACACTGATCTTGTAAATCAGAAATATGTAAAAACTTTTAAAACTTCAAAAAAATTTAAAACTAAATATCTTTAATCTCCAAAATTAATATTTTTATTAAACTATTTTTTGATTAATAATGATAATAACAATAACCTTAATTATAATTTTTCTAGCTATTACCCCAATCTTTTTAAAACACCCTATTTCAATAGGACTAAACCTTCTTATTCAAACTATTATTATTGCCCTAATAACTGGATTTATATCATTAAATTTTTGATTATCATACTTAATTTTTCTAGTAATAATTGGAGGAATATTAATTTTATTTATATATATAACAAGAATTGCCTCTAATGAAAAATTTATTTTCTCTAAAAGACTATTAATTATTATTTTTATTTACTCAATTATATTCTTAACAATATTAACTTTTAAAAATTACAACACCTTTCCTATTAAAAATATTGACTCTATTGAATTAATTAAATTCTCAACATATGAAATATCCTCTAATAAATACTTTATAAATAATTCTAAATTTATCTTAGCAATCTTAATCATTTACCTTTTTATCACTTTAATTGCCATCGTTAGAATTTCTAACAACACTTTTGGACCACTACGCCAAAAAATTTAAATGAAAATAATAAAAAAAGACGTAATTTTAAAATTAGTTAATATAACTTTAATTGACTTACCGACTCCAAGAAATATTTCTATTTTATGGAATTTTGGATCTTTACTAGGAATATGCTTAATAATTCAAATTTTAACAGGACTATTTTTAACAATACACTATTGCCCTAGAATTGAAAGAGCTTTTGATAGAGTTGTTCATATTATACGAGATGTAAATTATGGGTGACTAATCCGAACAATACACGCCAATACAGCATCTCTTTTTTTTATCTGCTTATATATACATATTGGGCGAGGAATATTTTATAGATCATATTTTCTGAAAGAAACCTGAAATATTGGTGTAATTCTTCTTTTACTAGTAATAGCAACAGCTTTCCTTGGATATGTTTTACCATGAGGCCAAATATCATTCTGAGGGGCTACCGTAATTACTAACTTAATTTCTGCTATTCCATATTTAGGAAGATACATTGTTCAATGAATTTGGGGAGGATTTGCAATTGATAATGCAACCTTAAACCGATTCTTTGCCTTTCATTTTATTTTACCATTTATTGTTTTAGCTATAGCAATAGTTCACTTAATTTTTCTACACAAAACAGGATCTAACAACCCCTTAGGAACAAAAAGTAATCTATATAAAATTATATTTCACCCATATTTTTCATTTAAAGATTTAGTCGGATTTTTAATTGCTATCATAATATTAATAATATTAATTTTAACTGACCCTAATATACTAGGAGACCCTGATAATTTTATTCCTGCTAACCCATTAGTAACCCCACCTCATATTAAACCAGAATGATACTTTCTATTTGCATACGCAATTTTACGATCAATCCCTAACAAATTAGGAGGTGTCCTAGCTCTTCTATTTTCAATTTTAATTTTATTTTGTCTTCCCTTCCTAAAAAAAAAAATACAAAATAATAAATTTTACCCATTAAATAAATTACTAACTTGATTATTCTTTATAATAGTAATTTTATTAACCTGAATTGGGGCTTGCCCAGTTGAAGATCCATACATCCTTATTGGACAAATCTTAACAATTTCTTATTTCATAAAATTTCCTATTCTATTTATTGCAACAAAAATATGAGACAACATAATATTTAAACATTAAAATTTAGTTAATGAACTTGAAAAAAGTATATATTTTGAAAATATAAAAAAAGATAATAAACTCTTATTAACTTTAAAAATTACTAAAATTTATTAACTAAACAATAATACTAAATAAGAAAAGCTTTAAACCAAAAAAATAAAATAAATAAAATAAAGAAACTGATAAAAATCTTTTTCAAGCTAAATACATCAACTTATCGTACCGAAAACGAGGCAAAGTTCCCCGAACCCAAATAAACAAAAAAGAAATAAAAACAATATAAATAAAAATAAAAAAGCTAATAATTTTTCCTCCTATAAAAAAAAATACAAATATAAAACTCATAAATAAAATATTAGCATACTCAGCTATAAAAATTAAGGCAAATCCTCCTCTTCTATACTCAACATTAAACCCAGAAACTAATTCAGATTCTCCCTCTGCAAAATCAAAAGGTGTACGATTTGTTTCTGCTAGACTAGATACAAACCATACTATTCCCAAAGGAATACATAAAAAAATAAACCAAATCAATTGTTGATATAAATATAAATCATAAACGTTAAATCTAGCAATCAAAATTAAAAAAGAAAGCAAAATTAAAAAAAATCTCACCTCATAAGAAATAGTTTGAGCAACAGCTCGTATGCCACCTAATATAGAATAATTAGAATTAGAGGATCAACCAGAAATTATAATTATATAAACTCCTAATCTAGAACAACAAAGAAAAAATAAAATACCAAAAGAAAAGTTTAAAAAATAAGTTGATAAAGGAAATCTAAACCATATACATAAAGCCAAAAATAAACTTAAAACAGGAGAAGCATAATACATTAAATAATTTGATAAAATAGGATTAGTTTGCTCCTTAGAAAAAAGTTTAATTGCATCACTAAATGGCTGTAAAATTCCAATAAACCCTACCTTATTAGGGCCTTTACGAATTTGGATATAACCTAAAACCTTACGTTCTAATAAAGTAAGAAAAGCTACTCCTACTAAAACTCCTACAACTATTAATAAAATATTTAAAAATATAAGAATAAAATCAACTAAAAAAATAAAAATTTATTACCTGTAAAAAAATTCACATTAAATGATTCTAAATCAATTGCACTAATCTGCCAAAGTAACTAATTTTATTCATAACTATAAATATAATATTAAATTAATGGTCCTTTCGTACTAAAAAATTTAAATAATTTCAAGATAGAAACCAACCTGGCTCACACCGGTTTAAACTCAGATCATGTAAAATTTTAAAAGTCGAACAGACTTAATTAATTAGCTACTGCACCAATAATAAATTTTAATCCAACATCGAGGTCGCAAACAAATTTTTAAATAAGAACTTCAAAAATTTATTACGCTGTTATCCCTAAGGTAATTTATTTTAAATTTAAAAATCTATAGAAAATTAATTTACAAATAAATAATTATTAAATTAAAAAAGTTTAATAAATTTTCTAATCACCCCAACCAAATAATTAATATTAATTTAATTAATAATAATACTAAAAAATTTAAAAAATATTAATTATAAAACTCTATAGGGTCTTCTCGTCTTTAAAAACAATTTTAGCCTTCTTACTAAAAAGTTAAATTCAACTAAAATAAAATCGAGACAGCAATTTTCTCGTCCAATCCTTCATTCCAGCTTCCAATTAAAAAACTATTTATTATGCTACCTTTGTACAGTCAAAATACTGCAGCTATTTAAACTTTATTCATTGAGCAGATTAGACTTTATATTTAAATCAAAAAGACATGTTTTTAATAAACAGGCGAAAAATAAATTTGCCGAATTCCTTAAATATACCTTTCATTTAATTTTTTTTTAAAAAATAAAAATTTACTAATTTAATCATAAAAATAAAAATTTATTTATTATATTTTTCTTTTTAATAAAATAATTAAAATTATAAAAAATTTAAAACCCAATTATATTAACTTTTATATTATAATAAGATTTACAATATTAGAAAAACTAAAATAATTAAATACAAAAATTTTTAATACAAAGATTTAAAGCTCATCCCATAAACCTTTAAATAATAAAATATATCAATTAATATTTAAAAAATAAAATTTTATTTTCAAAATTAAATTTCTTTCTTAAAAAACTAGATATCTTAATAAACGAAAAACATTTCATTACTAAAAATTTATAATAAAAAATTATAAAACAATTAAATAATAAATTCTTAGCTCTTATTAATTCGAGAAAATTAAATATTTAACTTTTAATAAATCAACCCTGATACACAAGGTACAAAAATTAAATTTTTCTTTTTTTTATATTAAATTATTAAAATTTCATTTTCATTACTAATCAACTATTATTAATTAATATTTTTTAATTTTTCAAACTAAAATTTAAGTTTATTCTAAAAAAAAAATAATAAATTATTCTATATCTAATTATATTGTTAACCAATAAATCCTTTTAATGTAAATAAAAAACTTCCTTAAAGCTTTAATTAGAATCAACCTAGATACACTTTCCAGTACATCTACTATGTTACGACTTGTTCCAATTTAAATGAAAATGACGGGCAATATGTGCACATTTTAGAACTAACTATCAGACCCTAAATTTATTAGTCTTACACCCAAATCCTATTTCATAATTATTTTTAAACAATTAATTCAAAATCTTAGAATAAAACTGTAACCCATAAATTCTTTAAAAAACTGCACCTTGATCTGAAATAAATTTTTAATATAAATTATTAGAATATTAATATTCTATTAAAATATTCACTTAAAACGACGATATACAAACATTAATTAAAGTAAAATAAATCGTGGATTATCAATTATTTTACAGGTTCCTCTGAATTGAGTAAAATACCGCCAAATTTTTTAATTTTAAAGACCTTAATCTACTAATAATTTAAATTTAAAATTTTACAAAATAAAATAATAGGGTATCTAATCCTAGTCTTTAACTAAACTTTTATAAATTCACTTTAAACTTTTAAACCAATATAAAATTAAAATTTCACTTAACAAAATTAATATAAAATTAATAAATAAATAATTTATTACATTTAAAATCAATTATTTTGCCCTATTTGTTTAACCGCAATTGCTGGCACAAATTTTATTAAAACTTATTTTAAATTCCTAAATTAATCATTAAAAAATATAAAATTAAAATTATTAACTAATAAAATTAAACCATCTAAATTTTAAATTAATTATAATATAAATCTAAATAAACAATTTTTAAGCCAAAATAAAACTTTTTAAAAATATTAAAAAATTAAATTTTAAATTTTAGATAAATTTAATTTTTTAATATTCCAAAATTTATTTTTTTAAAAAGTTAAAAATTCACTATTTATAATACTAAAATTATTTATTTATAAAATAAAAAAAATTCCATAATTAAAATAATTATTTTATTAAAACTAAAATTTTTATAATACAAATTTAATTGTTAAAATTTTTGAATTTCATTATACTAAAAAATTTTAGTTAGATCTAAGATTTTTTGAAAAACTTAAGTTTACATAAATTTAAATTAACCTTAAAATTTTAATAAACTCAAATAAAAGAAATTTTTTTAGCCCCCCTAATTAAATAAATTTTATAGTTATTTATTAATTTTTAGAATAAAAATTTAACTTATAACGTAAAACTTAACCTTTATTATTTACTAATAATAAATTTTAAATAAATTTTAAATCTAACTATTTCAATTAAATATAAATTTTTATTTTAAAAATTATAATTTTTTAGTTAATAGTTAGTTTAGTTTTTCAAAATTTATATTTTTATATATTAAATTTAAAAATTTATTTTAAACTATTAGCCCCCCTAAAAATTTTAAATAATTGTCTTTTAAAACCTAAAATTTTTATAATACAAATTTAATTGTTAAAATTTTTGAATTTCATTATACTAAAAAATTTTAGTCAGATCTACGATTTTTTTGAAAAACTTAAGTTTACATAAATTTAAATTAACTTAAAAATTTTAATAAACTCAAATAAAAAAAATTTTTTTAGCCCCCTAATTAAATAAATTTTATAGTTATTTATTAATTTTTAGAATAAAAATTTAACTTATAACGTAAAACTTAACCTTTATTATTTACTAATAATAAATTTTAAAATTTTAAATAAATTTTAAATCTAACTATTTCAATTAAATATAAATTTTTATTTTAAAAAATTATAATTTTTTAGTTAATAGTTAGTTAAGTTTTTCAAAATTTATATTTTTATATATTAAATTTAAAAATTTATTTTTAATTATTAGCCCCCTAAAAATTTTAAATAAATTTAATTTTTGAATTATTAATTTTTTAAAATTAAAATAATTTTAATAAAAATTAAATAAATTATATAAAAACAAATAAACTTTAAAAAAACTTAAATAAATTTAAAATTTATTAAAAAATTAAATTTATTTAAAATTAAATCCCCAAACTAATTTTAATTTTTAATTGCTATTATATTTAACATTTTTATATATTAAAAACACTTTATTTTAAAAAATTAATAATTAAAAAATTAAATATTTTAAAAATTGAATTTTAAATTTAATCAAATATTAAACTATAAATACTAAATTTATTTAAATAAAAGTAAATAATTAGATTAATAAAATTTTAAAATTATTAAAAATAAATTTTTAATAATTTTTTTATTAAAAACTTTTAAATTTAAAATTTATTATATAATTATCTACTTTTATTTAAAAAATTTATAATTATATACTTTTATTTCATATAATTTTTAAAATTAATTTAATTTTTTCTACGTAATATATTATATTTTCTGTATCTCTTTTTTTTTTTTTCTAAAAAATTAATATATTTATATAATAATTTAATTTTTATATAAAATTAATAATTATTTTATTTATATCTATATTAATATATTTATATAAATATATTAATTTATTATATTTATATTATATATATATATTATAATAATATATAGAATTATTATTATTATATAAAAATTAAATTATTATATAATAAGTTCTATTACTTGTATATTATCATATGTCTACAAAGATATAAATATAAGTCAAATATATTATAATAACTAATATCGGATATCTTTATAACTAACTATTTAATATTTATATAGTCAATAAGTCTTTTTTTTCATACTAAAGTTTTAATATTCTTATACAACGTTGTGTATATATTTAGTTTCTTATTATCATATCACCTGCTTTCACTTTTATTGTTTATTTTTTAAATATATTAATAATATTTTATATATATATATATAATATATTTATATAATAAATTATTATAAAAAATATTTTCTATATATTAATTCATTATATAAATAATAAAAATATATCTATATAAATATTAAACTTTTAATAAAAAAAAAAACGGCATTTTTAGATTTTTACCCTCAGCAAATGCTTCAAATCCAGGTTAAAAAAAGTGTTTTTTTAAAATAATTAACAAATTTTAGTATATTTTAAATTTAAATCTAAACTAAAATTTAAAATAATAACAAACTAAAACATTTTAAAAACAAATAAAATAACTTAATTTTATATATAA